AATAGTATGATTATATACTTATTTATTTATTTAATTATTTATTTATATATTTATTTATTTATTTATTTATTTATTTATTTATTTATTTATTTATTTATTTATTTATTTATTTATTTATTTATTTATCTAGTTACTTATTCATTTACTTATTTATTTATTTATTTATTTATTTAATAATATAATTATTTAATTATTTAATAATATAATAATATAATAATTTAATAATATAATAATATAATAATATAATAATATAATAATATAATAATATAATAATATAATAATATAATAATATAATAATATAATAATATAATTAATAATATAATTAATAATATAATTAATAATATAATTAATAATATAATAATATAATAATATGAGGGTATAGTGGTTTTATTAGTGTTTGGTTTGGTAGGTACATTGTTTTGTAATAGTACCTATAGCTAGCATTTGTGTCAGTTTAGTTGCTCTCGGATTTAGGGGTTTGACGAGAAGTAGGTGGCTATTCGGGCTAGGTGTTAGTTTTGACGGGGGGTAGGGGGGTTTAGCTAAAATAAAATGTATTTAGTTAACGAACGGCTTGAAATTACTGTCGTGAGTTTTTGTAAAAATATATGTCTTACAAGCATTAACTTAATAATACCATATCAATTTTGCCAGACCAATCAATTTGAACGTAAGTCCAGTTTCACTGAGTCGGCAGGTATCAGTTATGAGGGCCTGAGAACAGAAAGAGAAAAAGAGAACTACTATATGCATTTAAGAACACAATATGCCAGGTTATAAATATAATGTATAGAACACATTAACCAGAGGCCTTTTAAAGAGAAACGAATGAACTTCACTAATATCATGTGCCTGAAAAAACAACCAGAGGCCAGAATAGATCAGTTATGTACGCCATCATTATAATGGGCCTGAAACTGGTAATGTTGTATCTTACTAACAAGGGTTGCTTATCTCTCGTGATTAGCTAAATTAAGAAATAACCAAATACCTGGACCATATCCATGGTGTAAAACAATTATATAAGTTTATGTCCTTAAATCATTGATTTAATAATACTTAAATAATATCCATGTCTTAGCTAGAATGATATGTGGTAATTGAAGTTATTAATCCCTAAGGAAATCAAGCAGTAATATTACTAGTGATATGCTAGGGGAAAAAAACTGAATGCACGATAATACATAGCAAGGTATAATGGACATATCTCTGTTGGGCACGGGAGAATAAAATAAGTAACTTTTGGCGTTGCCAAAAGGTAGTTTAATAAAGATTCCGGTTTTGGGGACCGGGGATGAAGGCTTGGATCCTTCTCTTTTGATTACTTTAGGAAGATTGTAGTCTTCAGTCTTTGGTTTACAAGACCAATGCTTTATAGATTAAGCTACTAGAGTATTTTTGGTTTAGTATTTTGTTTTCAATTAATCCTATGAGGGGTATAAGTGTTAGAAGGATTATGAAGTATAGGATGGAGGCTGTTTGGCCGATGGTAATAAATGGATCTTCGACTGGTTGTCCCCCGATTCATGTAAGTACTAGAAGATCGGCTGTTAAACATCAGAATAGGGTTTGGGTAAGCGGTCGGAATGAGGCTGTACGTTGTTTTGATGTGTGTAAGGTTGGTATTATAAATAGTCCTAGGATAGAGGCTAAAAGGGCAAGTACGCCTCCTAGTTTGTTTGGGATGGATCGGAGGATTGCGTAGGCGAAAAGGAAGTATCATTCTGGTTTGATATGGGGGGGAGTGGATAGGGGGTTAGCTGGCGTGAAGTTGTCTGGGTCTCCTAGAAGGTTTGGGGAGAATAATGCTAGGATTAGTAGAAGGGTGAGTATTAGGATGAGGCCTAGTAAGTCTTTGTATGAGAAGTAGGGGTGGAAGGGGATTTTGTCAGCGTTTGCGTTTAGTCCTGTTGGGTTATTTGATCCGGTTTCGTGAAGGAAAAGCAAATGTACAGCTGCTAAACCGGCGATGGCGAAGGGGAGTAGGAAGTGAAAGGTGAAGAATCGGGTTAGGGTGGCGTTATCTACTGAGAACCCTCCTCAAATTCATTGTACAAGGGTGTTACCAATGTAAGGGGTGGCTGAGAGTAGGTTGGTGATGGCAGTGGCACCCCAGAATGATATTTGGCCCCATGGTAGGACGTAACCTACGAATGCAGTGGCTATAGTTAGGAATAGTAGGATGATTCCTGTGTTTCAGGTTTCTTTGTATAAATATGAGCCATAATAAAGTCCTCGACCAATGTGGAGGTAAATGCATATGAAGAAGATGGAGGCCCCGTTGGCATGTATATTGCGGATTAGTCATCCATATTGTACGTCTCGGGTGATATGGGCTACTGATGAGAATGCTAGTGAGATGTCTGGTGAGTAGTGTATTGCTAGGAAGATTCCGGTAGTGATTTGTAGGATTAGGCAGGTGCCTAGTAGTGATCCAAAGTTTCATAAAGCAGAGATGTTAGAAGGGGTTGGGAGGTCGATGAATGAGTTGTTGATAATTTTTATTATTGGGTGAGTTTTTCGTAGATTTATGGTCATTAATGTTTTTGTAGTTGAATACAACGGTGGTTTTTCAAATCATGGGTCTTGGTTAAAGTCCAGGCAAGAACTATGATGTATTTTATGTTTTTATTTGGATTTTGTTTTGTTTTTTGAATGGTGGGTGTTTCTTGTAATCCATCTCCTTATTATGGGGTGGTTAGTTTGATTTTTGGTGCGCTTTCCGGGTGTGGGGTGTTGGTTGGCATGGGAGGGTCTTTTGTTTCTTTAGTTTTATTTTTAATTTATTTAGGGGGAATGTTAGTTATTTTTGCGTACTCATCTGCGTTAATAGTGGAGCCTTTTCCTGTGGGTTGAGTGAGTTTGGAGGGAGTATTTTATGGATTATATTATCTTTTTATTATTGTAATTTTTGTAAAAATGGGCTGCCATTTGTGGAGTATTGGAGGGATTGGTGTTGATACTGTGGATGCTGGTGGGTTATATGCTGTTCGTTTAGATTTTAGTGGGATTTCATGGCTTTATTGTCTTGGTAGTGGGTTGCTTTTGGTTGCTGGTTGGGGGTTGCTGTTGACGTTATTTGTTGTGTTAGAGTTGGTTCGTGGACTGTCCCGGGGAGTGCTTCGTGCGATTAGGTTATGATAAGTAGTAGTATGATTGATAGGATAAATGAAGTTATATAGATTTTGATGAGGCCTTTTTGTGACGAGATTAATGTAATCGGGGTGATTTGTGATTTGGCTAGACCTTTTGGGCCAATGTTCTCATATCAGGACAGGTCGATTAGGTGGGTAGCAGTGTTTTGGCTAAATTTTAAGTTAATTGTTGGGAATAAACGATGAACTAGAGTGTTAAAGTAGGCTAGTGAGTTGGAGAAGTTGTGGATATTAGAGGGTTTTGTGAATATTTTGTTGGTTATTAAAGTTAGTTCTAGGGCTAATAGAAGGCCTAAGGTTGTTATTGTTAGTGCTGCAATTTTTATGTATGTTGGTATTGTTATGGGGGGAGTTTTTAGTGGTATGATGTTTAGTGAGATGATAAGTCCGGCGATAATGCTGCCTATGGCAAGGCGAGTAATTGGATTAATGACTGTGGGGTTGTTTTCATTTAGTAATATAATGGAAGGGTATCGGGGCTGTCCTGTTTGCACAAATATTATAATCCGTAAGCTATAGATTGTGGTGAATGAGGTTGCGATTAGCGTAAGGAGTAGGGCTCAGGCGTTTAGATATGATGTGTTTATAACTTCAATGATGATGTCTTTGGAGTAAAATCCAGTTATGAATGGTATGCCTGTTAGTGCTATATTACCAATGGTTAGACATGAGGAGGTGATTGGTAGGGGTTTGTGTAGTCCTCCTATTTTTCGAATATCTTGTTCATCATTGAGGTTGTGGATAATAGAGCCGGAGCACAAGAATAATATGGCCTTGAAGAAGGCGTGTATGGAAATGTGTAGGAAAGCTAGTTGTGGTTGGTTTAGGCCAATAGTTACTATTATAAGGCCAAGTTGGCTTGATGTTGAGAAGGCAATAATTTTTTTAATGTCATTTTGGGTGAGAGCACAGAAAGCTGTAAATAAGGTAGTGGTAGCTCCTAGACATAGACAGATTGAGAGGGCTAAATTATTGGTAGTTAGGATAGGGTGGATTCGGATGAGTAGGAAGATGCCAGCGACGACTATTGTACTGGAGTGTAGTAATGCTGAGACTGGGGTTGGGCCTTCTATAGCTGCTGGTAGTCAGGGGTGAAGGCCGAATTGAGCTGATTTTCCTGTTGCAGCTAAGATAAGGCCGAGGAGGGGGAGTAGTGGAATTGGGTTGGTGTTGGCAAAGATTTGTTGGAGTTCTCATGTATTTATGTTTACAGCTAATCAGGATATGCTAAGAATTAGTCCAATGTCTCCTGTGCGGTTGTAAAGGATAGCTTGTAGGGCTGATAAGTTTGCTTCTGTCCGTCCTCGCCATCAGCCAATTAGTAGGAAAGATATAATTCCTACTCCTTCCCAACCAATGAAGAGTTGGAATATGTTGTTAGCTGTTACTAGAATTATTATGACTACTAGGAAGGTTAGTAGGTATTTGAAGAATTTTGTAATGTAGGGGTCTGCAGATATGTACCAATGGGTGAATTCTAGAATGGATCATGTGACGTATAAGGCAATGGGTACGAATATAATGGAGTATTGGTCAAATTTAAAGCTTATATTGATACTAAATGTAAATATGTTCGATCAGTGAAGATTGGTGATGATTAATTCGATGTCTAGGTAGATGAAGATGATTAATGGAATTAGGGCAATGAAGAATGCTGTTTTTACAGTTGTTTTTGTTTTTGTGACCAGTCATTCTTTGATAGGGTACATAGGCATTATTAGGGGAAGTGTTAGTATAAGTAATGTTAGAAGGAGGGTGGAGTTTATTATTAGTGAAGTCATTACTTTTACTTGGAGTTGCACCAAGGGTTAATGGCTCCTAAAACCAGTGGATTGCTTCTATCCTTTAAAAGTGAGGGAGCTGAGGTGGTTAATCTCAGACATAGGAGTTAGCAGTTCTTATTGTATAATTCCTCTCTCGGTTTATAAGGAGATTTTAACTCCTATTTTTAGAGCCACAGTCTAATGTTTGTTTTGAAACTATATTAACAATCCAAGGTGCCTAAGTGCCTTGAATTAATTCTGGTTTTACTATTAGAAGTGCTATTGGTAGTATGTGAAGTATTATGAGTAGATGTTCTCGTGTATGGGTTGGGGGGATTGTTTTTGTGTGTGAGGGGGTTTCTCCTCATTGTGTGGTGATTAGTATATATAAGGTATAGGCGGCGGTTAGTAGGGTCCCTAATCCTGTTATTAGGATTGTAGTATTTGATCAATTGAATAGTGAGACAATAATGGTTAGTTCTCCTATTAAATTGATAGTTGGTGGAAGGGCCATGTTGGTTAGGCTAGCTGAGAATCATCATAGTCCTATTAAGGGTAGTAGCAGTTGTATGTTTCGGGCTAAAAGTAGTGTTCGGCTGTTAGTTCGTTCATAGTTTGTGTTGGCTAGGCAGAAAAGTATTGATGATGTTAAACCGTGGGCAATTATAAGTGTAATAGCCCCAGTGCATGCTCATTCAGTTCGTGTTAGTGTTGCAGCGATGACTAAGCCTATGTGACCTACGGATGAATAAGCAATTAGTGATTTTAGGTCTGTTTGGCGTAGGCAGATAAAGCTGGTTATGATTACCCCTCATAGCGCTAATATTATGAATGGGTAGGAGAGCATTTTTAATGGTGGGGCTAGTGTTATTGTTATGCGGATAATACCATATCCTCCTAGTTTAAGTAGTACTGCTGCTAGGATTATTGATCCTGCGATTGGGGCTTCTACGTGTGCTTTAGGCAGTCATAGGTGTAATCCGTATAAGGGTATTTTAATTATGAAAGCAGTAAATAATGCGAGTCATCATATTGTGTGGGTTCATGGGTTTATTATGTTAGGGTAGGTGGATAATTGCAGTGTGCAAATAGATAGGGTACCGCTGTAGGTTTGTATAGTTAAGAGGGCTACTAGGAGTGGCAGAGACCCGATAAGAGTGTAAAATAGGAAGTAGGTTCCGGCGTTTAGTCGTTCTATTTGGCCACCTCAACGTGTAATGATTACTAGTGTAGGGAGTAGTGTAGATTCGAATGCGATGAAAAATATAATTAGTTCTGTTGTTGAAAAAGCTAGAATTAGTGAGATTTGTAGTAAAATGGTGATGAAGATAAAGGTTCGTTTTCGTGGAGTGGGTTCTGTCATTAGATTATTTTGGCCAGCTATGATTATTATTGGGGTGAGCCAGCATGAAAGGATGAGGAAGGGGGCGGAGATTTGGTCTACGCCTAGGTAATAGTTGGAGAAAATTGTTAATTCTGTAGAGGGTTTGAATCATTGTAGGCTTAGAAGGGCGATTCAGAAGCTGTGGGCTAAGGCAGTTGGTCAAAGTTGTTTTGATTTACATAATATGATTGTTGGCAGTAATAAGATTATTGGAATTATTATTTTTAGCATTGTAGTAGATTTAGGTTTTGCAGGTGGTTTGAGCCGTGAGTCCGTGAAGATGCGACTAGTAATGATAAGCCTATGCCAGCTTCGCAAGCTGAGAAGGTTAGTATTAGTATAGGAGCAAGTATAAATAATGAGGCTTCTAGTTGAATAGATCATATTGATAGGGCTATAAATAGGGATAGTATTATTCCTTCAAGACAAAGTAGGGTGGGGATTAGGTGGGTCTGATGTAATAAAAACCCCAGGGTGCTAATGATGAAGGCGCAGAAGGGGGTAAAATGTATGGATGTAATCATTTGATAGCCGTGAAATTTAATCACGATTAACTAAGTCGAAATTAGTTGTCTTGTGTTAGACTAGTTATCTATTCTGCCCATTCTAGTCCTCCTTGAATTCATTCATAAAGGAGGCCTAGGGTTAGTAATGATATAATAATGAAGGCTCAGGTAAAGGTGTGGGTTGGATATGGGAGTTGAATGGCTCATGGCAGAGGCAGTAGTAACGCGATTTCTAAATCAAATAGGAGGAATAGAATTGCTACTAGAAAGAATCGAATTGAGAATGGTGGGCGAGTGGTTTTTAGTGGGTCGAAGCCGCATTCATATGGGGATAATTTTTCGTTATCTGGTTTTGTTAATGTAAATCAGTAGTTTAGTAATGTTAAAATTGTAGGTAGGGCCAGGTAAATAATTGACATCAAAATTATTAAATTCATTACTTTTCTTTAGGGTTAAACTAAAACTTAGGGATTGGAAGTCACTTGTACTATTATACTAAAAAAGTATGAGCCTCATCAATAGATTGATACGTATAGGAAGAGCCATACAACGTCAACAAAATGTCAATATCAGGCAGCTGCTTCAAATCCAAAGTGGTGGGTGGAGGTGAAATGGTGTTTAATTTGTCGTAGTAGGCATACAATTAAGAATGTGGATCCGATGATTACGTGTAATCCGTGGAAGCCTGTTGCAACAAAGAATGTAGAACCGTATACTCCATCAGCGATTGTGAATGGTGCTTCATAGTATTCCATGGCTTGTAATGCTGTGAAGTATAGTCCTAATAAAATTGTGAGACTAAGAGCTTGAATGGTTTGGTTTCGGTTGGCTTCTATTAAGCTGTGGTGGGCTCAGGTGATTGTTACACCTGAGGCTAATAAGACTGCTGTATTTAGTAGGGGAACTTCAAATGGGTTTAGTGGTGTGATTCCTGTTGGGGGTCAACATCCTCCTAGGTCTGGTGTAGGGGCTAGGCTTGAATGGTAAAAAGCTCAGAAGAATCCAATGAAGAAAAATACTTCTGATGTAATGAATAGGATTATGCCGTATCGTAGTCCTTTTTGTACTGGAGGGGTGTGATGTCCTTGGAAGGTCCCTTCTCGTACAATATCCCGTCATCATTGGAGTATGGTGAGTAGTATGATTGATAAACCCAGGATTATTAGTAGTATTGAATTATAGTGGAATCATATGGCAAGACCAGAAGTTATGAGTAATGCTGCTGCAGCACCTGTTAGTGGTCATGGGCTTGGGTCTACTATGTGGTAGGCGTGTGTTTGGTGGGCCATTAGATGTTTTCTTGTAAGTAGAGGCATAGAAGTAAGACAAATACGTAAGCTTGAATTATAGCTACTGCTAGCTCTAGAATTGTTAGTAAAAGGAGGATGGCCCCAGTTAGGAGAGACAAGGTAGTTATTGTTGGTAATATGGCTAGTGCTGCAGTTGAAGTAAGTTGAATTAATAAATGTCCGGCTGTTAGATTAGCTGTAAGTCGCACACCCAGGGCTAAAGGTCGGATAAAGAGGCTGATTGTTTCAATAATAATAAGGACTGGGATAAGTAGAGCTGGAGTCCCCTCTGGTAGTAAATGTCCTAGTGATGTTGTTAGTTGATTTCGGAGACCTGTGAGTACTGTGGCGAGTCATATTGGGATGGCTAATCCTATGTTTATTGAGAGTTGGGTGGTAGGGGTAAATGTATATGGTAGTAGTCCTAATAGGTTGGTTATTAAGAGTATAGCTATTAGTGATGTTAGGATTATGGCTCATTTGTGCCCTGTCTTGTTAATGGGCAATATTAGTTGTTTTGTAAATAAATTGATTGTTCACACTTGTAGAGTTGACAGGCGGTTGGTTAATCATCGGTTGTCTGGGGTTGGGAAAATGATTGATGGTATTAGTAGGGCTAAAATAATTAATGGTATTCCTAAGATTTGTGGGCTTATAAATTGATCAAAGAATGTTAAGTTCATGGTCAGGTTCATGGGCTTGTGTTGGCTGTTTTATTGGTTTTGTTGATAGGGTTATTTGTGGATAAATAATATGAAATTTTTGGCTGTAGGATTATAGTGTATGCTAATCATGTGGAGGAGAGAATTAAGAATCATGGGTCGGGGTTTAGTTGTGGCATATCACTAAGGAGGGCGGAGAGTTCTCTTTTTCTAGCTTAAAAGGCTAGCGCTATCCTGTTTAGCTTCTATAGTGGTTAGGCGAGTATTAGTGAAGATCAGTTTTCGAAGTGTTTTAAGGGTACAGATTCTACTACAATTGGCATGAAGCTATGGTTAGCTCCGCAGATTTCTGAGCATTGTCCATAGAATACTCCTGGACGTATTACCATAAATGTTGACTGGTTTAATCGTCCTGGGACTGCATCTGCTTTTACGCCTAATGATGGAATTGCTCATGAGTGTAAGACGTCTTCGGCCGAAATTAATATTCGGATTGGGGATTCTATTGGTATTACCACGCGATGATCTACTTCTAGGAGTCGGAAATGTCCGTTTGGAAGGCTTTGGGTTGGAATTATATAGGAGTCAAATTCAAGATTTTTATAATCAGTGTATTCATATGTTCAATATCACTGATGTCCTATGGCTTTAATAGTTAGGTGTGGGTTGTTAATTTCGTCTATTAGGTAAAGGACTCGTAGGGATGGCAGTGCGATGGTGATTAGAACGATAGCTGGTAAGACAGTTCAAATTATTTCTACTTCTTGAGCATTTATAGTGTTAGTGTATGTTAGTTTAGTTGTTATTATTAAGGTGATGATGTAGAGTACTAGGGTGCTAATTAAGAATACAATTATTAAGGTATGATCATGAAAGTGGTGGAGTTCTTCTATGATGGGTGATATTGCGTCTTGAAATCCTAATTGAAGTGGATGTGCCATTAAGTCGTAAAGGGTTTAAACCTATAATTTAACCTTGACAAGGTTAAGTAATGTGTTTTACTAACGTCTTGTAAGAAGGAAACATAAAGGTTATGTGATTGGCTTGAAACTAGTTTAAGGGGGTTCGATTCCCTCCTTTCTTGGGTTTGAACATGGGCTGGTTCCTCGTAGGTGTGGTATGGGGGTGGACAGCCATGTAGTCATTCTACATTAGTAGCTGTGAGTTCGATTGTTATTACTTTTCGTTTTGAAGAGAATGCTTCTCAAATAATGAATATTATTATAATTACTGCTATTAGAGAGATTAAAGATCCGATTGATGAGATAGAATTTCATAAGGTGTATGCATCTGGATAGTCAGAGTAACGTCGTGGTATCCCGGCTAAACCTAAGAAATGTTGGGGGAAAAAGGTGATGTTAACGCCTGCAAATATCACCCCGAAGTGGATTTTCGCTCAAGTTTGGTGTAATGAGTATCCAGTGAAGAGTGGGAATCAATGGGTGAATCCTGCCATGATAGCGAATACAGCTCCTATAGAGAGAACATAATGGAAGTGTGCTACTACATAGTAGGTATCATGTAATACAATATCTAAGGATGAATTGGCTAGCACAATACCTGTTAGACCTCCGATAGTAAATAGAAAGATGAAGCCAAGTGCTCATAGTATAGCAGCGTCTCATTTAATTATCCCTCCGTGTAGAGTGGCTAGTCAGCTAAATACTTTTACTCCTGTTGGGATAGCAATAATTATTGTTGCGGATGTAAAATAAGCTCGGGTATCTACATCTATTCCGACAGTAAATATGTGGTGGGCCCATACAATAAAGCCCAGGAATCCGATAGATATTATTGCTCAAACTATTCCCATATACCCAAATGGCTCTTTTTTACCAGCGTAGTAGGTGACAATATGTGAGATCATGCCAAATCCTGGCAAGATCAGGATGTATACTTCAGGATGACCAAAGAATCAAAATAGGTGTTGGTATAAAATTGGGTCTCCTCCACCCGAAGGGTCGAAGAAGGTTGTATTTAGGTTTCGGTCTGTGAGTAGTATAGTAATGCCTGCGGCGAGTACTGGTAATGAGAGTAGTAATAGGACGGCTGTGATAAGTACTGATCACACAAATAAAGGTGTTTGGTATTGTGATATAGCTGGAGATTTTATGTTAATTGCTGTGGTGATAAAGTTGATAGCCCCTAAAATTGATGATACACCAGCTAGGTGGAGGGAAAAGATAGTTAGATCTACAGAGGCGCCAGCGTGGGCCAGGTTTCCAGCTAGTGGTGGATACACAGTTCAACCTGTGCCTGCGCCTGCTTCAATTCCCGAGGAGGCCAGAAGTAAAAGTAGGGACGGGGGTAGAAGTCAGAAGCTTATATTGTTTATGCGTGGGAATGCCATGTCTGGCGCCCCAATTATTAAGGGTACAAGTCAGTTCCCAAAGCCGCCGATTATAACAGGTATGACCATGAAGAAAATTATGACAAAAGCATGAGCTGTAACGATAACATTATAGATTTGGTCGTCCCCTAGGAGGGCTCCCGGTTGGCTTAATTCTGCACGGATTAACAAACTTAATGCTGTGCCTACTATACCTGCTCAGGCCCCGAAAATCAAATATAGGGTGCCAATGTCTTTATGGTTTGTAGAAAAAAATCAACGGGTTAAAAACACAGGTAAGATGGCTGAATGTTTAAGCGTTGGGCTGTAGACCTTTTTATAGGGGTTTGATTCCTCTTCTTATCAACTCCGTGGTGAAATTCATATCAAATTGCAAATTTGAAGATACACTCTTATCGGTGTCGGGGTTTTCCCGCTTTTTAGAGAGCGGGAAAAGTAGGCAAAAGCCCGCTGGATTGGGTATTTAGCTGTTAACTAAATTGTCATGGGATCGAGGCCCATTTGTCTAGTAAGGCCTTAGCTTAATTAAAGTGTTTGAGTTGCATTCATTAGATATAAGATAAAGTCTTATAGGTCTTAGCAGAAACTAAGAGGTTTTATCTCTTGTTTGGGGCTTTGAAGGCCCCTGGTTTAGGTATGGGTCAGATCCTAAGTTTCTAGATAATGGCTGATAAGGTGGGTACGATTGGAAGTAGGGCGGTGGATAATATGATTATTGGGGTGAGGTAGTGTGTTTGATTGGGTTTGTGTCGCCATTGTTGTGAGGAGCTTGTGGAGTTTGGAGATAATGTAATGGTTGCTTGGTATGAGGTTCGTAGGTAGAAGAATAGGCTTAGTATTGATATAATGATTATTGTAGTGGCGGTGAAGCATATGTGTTGTTTAGATAATTCTTGAATGATTAATCATTTGGGCATAAATCCTGTTAGTGGTGGCAGGCCTGCTAGTGATATAAGGATAAGTATTATTGTGGCGTTCAGCATTGGTAGTTTTGTTCATGATGTTATTATTACGGAGACCTTGTTTGTTTCTAGGAGTTTAATTATTAGGAATATTGTGAAGGTTATAATGACATATGTATAGAATGCTAATATTATGAGTTTTGGGGATAGGGTAAGAATTGTAATTATTCATCCTAGGTGGGCGATAGAGGAAAATGCTATGATTTTTCGTAGTTGGGTTTGATTTAGCCCACCTCATCCTCCAATAATAATAGATGTTAGTCCTAATGTTACCATTAAGAATGTGTTTATAGATTGGGCTGTTATTAGTAGTAAGGATAGTGGTGCTAGTTTTTGTCAGGTGGTTAAGATTATGGCTGTTATTGTAGTGGTTCCTTGTAGTACTTCTGGTAATCAAAAATGGAAGGGGGCTAATCCTAGTTTGATGGCTAGGGCTGTGGTGAGGATTACACATGAGGGTGTGTCTGATATTTGAGTAATGTCTCATTGACCTGTTTGTCATGCATTGGCAGTGCTAGAGGCTAGGATTAATGTCGAGGCGGCTGCTTGTGTTAGGAAGTATTTAGTAGCTGCTTCGACTGCTCGGGGGTGGTGTTGTTTGGCGATTAATGGGGTGATAGCTAAGGTACTGATTTCTAGACCTGTTCATGCTAAGATTCAATGGTCGCTGGAAATTGTGAGTAGTGGTCCTATGATTAGGCTTGTAGTAATGATTGTGCTTGCGTGTGGGTTCATTAGTACAGGAAGGATTTTAACCAACATTTTTGGGGTATGGGCCCAAGAGCTTGATTAGCTGACTTTACTAGGATATAGTATAATGGAAGTATGGGGAGTTTTGATCTCTCTGGTGTAGGTTCAGATCCTATTTTTCTAAGGAGACGAGGGGATTTAAACCTCTATTATTACACTATCAAGGTGGCCCATTAATTCAGGCACGTGTCCTATGGTATTGGTGGGAGTCCTGACAAGGTAATTGGTATTGATATATGTCAAAAGCATAGTGCTAAGGTGATTGGTAGGAAGTTTTTTCATAGGAGGTGTATGAGTTGGTCGTATCGGAATCGTGGATAAGAGGTTCGAACTCATAGGAATCCTGCTGATAAAAGTATTGTCTTTGAGATTAGTGATAGGGTAAATAATTCTGGAATATTGCTGATATGGGCGGGATTTAGAAATAGAATGGTGGTTAGAGTGTTTATTATTAGGATGTTTGCGTATTCTGCTAGGAAGAATAGGGCGAAGGGGCCAGCAGCGTATTCGACGTTGAACCCTGATACGAGTTCAGATTCACCTTCGGTTAAATCAAATGGTGCTCGGTTAGTTTCAGCTAATGTGGAAATATATCATATTGCTATTAGTGGTCAGGAGGAGAATATTAAGTATATAGGTTCTTGTACTGTTGTAAATGTTTGTATGTTAAATCCCCCTGAGAAGAGGATTATGGAAAGTAGGATGATTCCCAAGGTTACTTCATATGAGATAGTTTGGGCTACTGCCCGTAAGGCCCCTATTAGGGCGTATTTTGAGTTTGAAGCTCATCCAGATCATAGAATTGAATAAGCTATAAAACTGGAAATGGCAATTAGAAATAAAAGGCCTAAATTAAGGTCGGCTAGTGGGAAGGGTATAGGGAGGGGAAGTCAGATTAATAAGGCTAATGTTAGAGCTATAATGGGCGAGATAGTAAATAATATGATTGATGAATTTAGCGGGTAAATTGGTTCTTTGATAAATAGTTTTATGCCGTCTGCTACTGGTTGTAGTAATCCTTGTGGTCCTACGATGTTAGGGCCTTTTCGAAGTTGTATATAGCCTAGTACTTTGCGTTCAATTAAGGTGAAGAAAGCTACGGCGATGAGGATCGGGATTATATATATTAGTGGTGATATTAGGTTAATTAGTAGTATTTTCATAATTGGAAAGGGGAATTGCACCCCTGAATAAAGGGTTTAGGCCTTTTGCATTTACACCTGGCTCTGCCATCCCAATTAGGCCCTTTATTTAGGGCTGTGGTTTGTTTGTCTTATTATTAGTTGAGTTGTTTTCACTAATATAAGATAAGGCTTGTTTTTAGTATCGGCCTCGTCTTTTCGGTCCTTTCGTACTGGAAAAGACTTAAGTTTATAGATAGAAACCGACCTGGATCGCTCCGGTCTGAACTCAGATCACGTAGGACTATTAATCGTTGAACAAACGACCCCTTGATAGCGGCTGCACCCTCAGGATGTCCTGATCCAACATCGAGGTCGTAAACTCCATCGTCGATAGGAACTCTAGGATGGGATTGCGCTGTTATCCCTGGGGTAGCTTGGTTCGTTGATCAATCATATTGGATCGTTTTGCCGGAGGCACTTTGGGTAGTAGGTCTAGGTTTAGAGAGAATTCTTTTTCGGAGGTTTTATTTTACTCCGAGGTCGCCCCAACCGAAAATATAAATCAGATGCTAGTTTGACGTGGGCCCGTGGGCGGATATCGGTGATAGTTGATTTGTATTTGAAGTTCCACAGGGTCTTCTCGTCTTATAATATTATTCCTGCTTTTGCACAGGAAGATCAATTTCACTGATTATTTGTAAGAGACAGGTAGAACCTCGTTTGGCCATTCATTCTAGTCTCTATTTAAAAGACAAGTGATTACGCTACCTTTGCACGGTTAGGATACCGTAGCCGTTTAACAGTGTCACTGGGCAGGCATTACCCCTAATACTTGTATAGCTAGGGGCTATGTTTTTGGTAAACAGTCGGGCTCGTTTATTTGCCTAGTTCCTTTTACAAATTTTAATCTTTCTTGTGTGCGCTCCTGTGTTGGGTTAACAGTTAGGTCTATAGGGTGGTTTAAAATGTTGGTTTTATAGCGGTGGTTGTTAATAGTCAGTAGTTTGTCTGTTTTGACTTAAGCTAGCGCGTTAGAGAAGTTTTGTCTTCTTGTTACTCATTTTAGCATTAGTTCCTCTATTTAAGTAGAGTGGCTCAATATTGTTAGGGGAAAAAATTTTATGTTAATATTTAATGGGGGTGGGCTTTGACGCTTTCTTTGGTGATGGCTGCTTTAAGGCCTACGATTGTTGTATTTTGGTGTTTTGTCCTCCGTTGTTAGGTTGTATCCTTTTTCAATTGGGCTGTACCCCAATTGAATAAATCTTAAGCTTTTCTTTTTACTTTAGGATGTTTTTAGAAGGCTTAAGGTTGAACTTAAATTCTTTTATTGAGCAACCAGCTATCACCAAGTTCGTTAGGCTTTTCACCTCTACTTATAGGTCTTTCCACTCTTTTGCCACAGAGACGGATTTAGCCTTGGTGTGGCTTGCCTTTAAGTAGCTCACTTGGTTTCGGGGATTCAGACTTTAGGGCCCTTTGCTTGAATATGCTGGCTAAATCATGATGCAAAAGGTATAAGGATTAATCTTTGCTTTTTATGGCTTAGTAAGTATTTCATTGTTTTTCATCTTTCCCTTGCGGTACTATTTAAGTTTGCTCCAATAATCTTTTTGGTCGCCCATACTAAGATGGTGGAAATGTTTTGGTTGGTTTTGGTGGGATGGTTTTGTTTGTTAAGTTTTTTGTTTTGGTTGGGCTAGGTTGTTGCTCAAAATAGTCCTGTTTTAATGTACATCTTTCAGGTGTAAGCTGAATGCTTTTGGTTAAGCTATATTTTGAATGTTCCAAGTACACCTTCCGGTGTACTTACCTTGTTACGACTTGCCTCATCTGTTTGTTTATTGTGGGTTTATTTATGTTAGTTGGGTTGTTTGAGGAGGGTGACGGGCGGTGTGTGCGCACCTCAGGACCGGCTTAAATTGGGCGTTCATGATCCCGGTTTACTGCTAAATCCTACTTGTGGGACTTATTTCATAGTTTCCTTCCGTAAATTTATTTCTAGTATAGAAAATGTAGCCCATTTCTTCCCATCTCAATAAGCTACACCTTGACCTGACTTGTTAACTGTTTTTAGTTATTTTGCTTACTTTTATGCCCTCATGGGGTAAGCTGGTGACGGTGGTATATAGGCGGGATTAGCAAGAGATGGTGAGGTGGATCGTGGATTATCGATTATAGAACAGGCTCCTCTAGGGGGGTTTGAGGTACCGCCAAGTCCTTAGAGTTTTAAGCGTTTTGCTCGTAGTTCTCTGGCGGATATTTTTGTGTATTAAATATCTAAGTTTAGGGCTAAGCATAGTGGGGTATCTAATCCCAGTTTGTGTCTTAGCGATCGTGGGTTCAAATGATTCTGTTTTGCATTAAGGTTACTTTCATATTAGGGTAATGTGTACTTTTACGTATGACAGTTGAGTGGAGGGTTTACCTTAATTTTTTAGATTGTAATTTTAGTCACATTTTACGCCGGTTTTCTGTTAATTTGAGTTTCTTGTATAACCGCGGTGGCTGGCACAAGATTGACCAACTCTGTTTGCTGTAACTAAGTCAAGCTTATGCTTATTGCTTAATTTTTATCACTGCTGAGATACCCTTGGGGGTGTGGCAAAGCTAGGTGTTTTGGGCTGTCATGGTGTGCCTGATACCTGCTCCTTTTGTCTGGTAGGACTGTTAGGGCATTTTCACTGGTGTGCTGATACTTGCATGTGTAAGTTTAGCAAAAAATAACAGTAAGGCTAGGACCAAATCTTTGTGTTTTTGGGGTATTTGGTTACCCATCTTGGCAACTTCAGTGCCATGCTTTGTGATAAGCTACAATAAC